ATAGCTATCCCAATGCCAAAAATATTCACGATGTTCAGTAGCTTTTCGATGGCCTCCCTTGCATTACCAGGTATGGGTGGTTTTGTTGCCGAATTAATAGTATTTTTTGGACTAATTACCAGTCAAAAATACCTTTTAATGCCAAAAATACTAATTACTTTTGTAATGGCAATTGGAATGATATTAACTCCTATTTATTCATTATCTATGTCACGCCAGATGTTCTATGGATACAAGATATTTAATGCTCCAAACTCTTATTTTTTTGATTCTGGACCGCGAGAGTTATTTCTTTCAATCTCTATCTTTTTACCCATACTAGGTATTGGTATGTACCCCGATTTTGTTCTTTCACTATCAGTTGACAAGGTCGAAGTTATTCTATCTAATTCTTTTTATAGATAGTTTTGATGAATAAAAAAAAAAAAAAGAAAAAATCCTATGATTTTTTTTTAATCGTTCGTTGTACAATGAAAAAAAGCAGGCTTTTTCTTCTTCTCTTAAGTTAAGTAAAAAAATGAATTTGAATCGGCGCGAACCCTGTGAATCACTACAATATTTGATTCACAGGGTTCTCATCAGTTCACATAAAGTTTTTTTATCTCATATGCACTGTACACTTTTCTATTCGTAAGAGTCTTTTTTGAATCCTTTTGAATTCAATTAGATGTTAATGTAAATGAACCATAACTATGTAGTCCTATTCCTAATAGATTGACCCCAAAATAGCATATCCAAATTATAAGAAAGCCAATAGACGCCACAATTGCGGAATTTATACCCTTCCATTTTATATTGGTTCGAATATGTAAATAAATCGCGAATACGATCCAAGTAATAAATGCCCAAGTTTCCTTTGGGTCCCAACTCCAATATGATCCCCATGCTTCGTTAGCCCATACTGCTCCAGAAAGTATCCCTATGGTTAAAAAGATAAATCCTAGACTAATAACCCGATAACTCCAATAATCCAATTGTTGAATAAATTGCGACCTGTAATAATTCTTCGTAGAAAAAAAAGAAGTATTTTGTAAAACATTTCTTCTTTCATTCATGTATTCGATTTCACCAAAGAAAAATGACCCATTTAAATCTAATAAATGATTACTTGTAAAAAAAAACTTTCTGTTTTTTCTAACTGCAATGACTAGAAGTGCTACTGATAATAATGATCCACCTAAAAGGGCTGCATAGCCCAATATCATCATACTTACGTGCATTATTAACCACTCGGATTGAAGAGCGGGTACTAATATTTCAGATTCGTGTATTTGAGTTAAAAGACCTGAAGTAGCAAAGCCTTGGGTAAAAATAGCACTTGGGCCGATTATTGCGCTTAAAAAATTTTGATTTTTTTTGAAATACGGAACTATATGAATAAGGGAGAAACTCCATGAAAGGAAGATTAATGATTCATATAAATTACTTAGTGGAAAATGTCCCGAATAAATCCAACGAGTAACTAATAATCCTGTTATACAGAAAAAAGTCATTATCATGCCCTTTTCTGATGAATCGTAGAGTTTTATGATTTCATCGACTAAAAAGGTTATCAAATGAATTGTAATTACAATTAAAACGATCGAAAAAGAAATATGAGTTAATATATGCTCTAAGGTTGAAAATATCATAAAAATCTTAAAAAATAGGAGTTCTTTAATTACAAGAAATCAGGAATTGAATTCATTATAGGATCTATTTCGTTTTTTTAGAAGATGGCATGCCGCCACTCGGACTCGAACCGAGATGCTCTAGCACTGCTTCCTAAGAGCAGCGTGTCTACCAATTTCACCATAGCGGCTTGTCTTGAACTCATAATAGCCTATGAATAAGCAATCGTCTAGATTTAAGAATTCAATTGGTTGCAATATTTTTTAGGAAAGATTCAAATGGATGAATAAAAATTAGTTCAAATAGGTATTTAAAGGTTCATTATTTGAGTTTAGGGCCTTAGTTTTCTTAAGATTTTCGTGTATTTTATACTCTCCTCAACTTGAACTCTTTAAAACTAGATAGTTTTATTATCAATTACAATTAATAGGATAGAACTAAAAAAAAAATACATTTTCTTAATGAATCCAAAAGAAAAAACCTATTTTGGATCACTCAAAATTGATACATTATTTATCCAGACTCTCTTCACTAAGTGTTTTTGATTTTCTTGATTGGGTTGATCGCGAGAGATATATGGGGGTGTATATAGGAATTCATAGAAAATCAAAAAGTCAGAAAGTTACACAAAAGGGTTTAAAATTTGAATCAATTAGTTTTAATGATTTTAGTAACTAAAGATTCAAGATTTTCTATTTGCTCTTCTATAGATAGAGAGAAAAAGTGGATATAGAGAAAAAAGAAAAAGTTGTATTATTGTAACAAATAGGGAGATTCGGAAAATAAGACTCCCCGCCTTGGAAATGATAAAATATACTAAAAATAAAATGGAGTATCTTTTGTTTATTCTTTTGTCAACAAAAAGAAAGTATTTTTTCTTTTTTTGAAT